ATCAAACAGATGAAGTGGCTTTGATACGCTATTCGCAACAATCGGATTTTCGTCGAGACATAATAAAAGGTTCTATGCGAGCCCAAAGACGTAAGACAGTTATTTGGGAACTCCTTCAAGCAAATGCACATTCTCCACTCTTTTTGGACAGAATAGACAAATCGCGCCTTTTTTCTTTTGATATCTCCGGACTGATGAAACTTATTTTTCGAAACTGGATAGGAAAAAAATCAGAATTAAAAATTTCAGATTATACAGAAGGAGAAATAAAAGAAGGGAAGAAAAAGGAAAAGGACAAAAAAGACGAGAACAAAAGAAAAGAGAAAGCGCGAATAGAAATAGCAGAAACCTGGGATACCATTCCATTTGCTCAAGTAATAAGAGGGTCCATGTTACTAACTCAATCGACTCTTAGAAAATATGTTATATTACCCTTATTAATAATAGGTAAAAATATTGGCCGGATATTATTATTGCAATTTCCTGAGTGGTCTGAGGATTTAAAAGAATGGAATAGAGAAATCCATGTTAAATGTACTTATAATGGTGTTCAATTATCAGAAACAGAATTTCCGAAAAATTGGTTAATAGACGGCATTCAGATAAAGATCCTATTTCCTTTCTGTCTGAAACCTTGGCACAGATCTAAGCCGAGATCCTCTCATATAGATCGAATGAAAAAGAAAGGGCAAAAAGACGATTTTTGCTTTTTAACAGTTTGGGGAATGGAAGCTGAACTTCCTTTTGGTTCTCCTCGAAAACGGTCTTCCTTTTTTGAACCCATTTTTAAGAAATTCAAAAAAAAAATTGGAAATTTTAAAAAGAAGTATTTACTAGTTCTAAAAGTTTTAAAAGAAAGAACAAAATTTTTTCTAAATATCTCAAAAAAAACAAAAAAATGGATTATCAAAAGTATTCCACTTTTAAAAAAAATAAGAAAAGAACTTTCAAAAGTCAATCCAATTCTAGTATTTAGATTGAGAAAAGTATATAAATCAAGCGAAACGAAAAAAGAAAAAGATTCTATGACCAGCAATCAGATAATTCATGAATCCTTTAGTCGAATTCGATCTACAGATTGGACAAATTATTTACTGACAGAAAAAAAAATGAAGGATCTGACTGATAGAACAAGCACAATCATAAAAAAAATAGAAAGAATTACAAAAGAGAAAAAAAAAGTGACTCCGGGAATAAATATTAGTCCTAAAAAAAGAAGTTATAATGCTAAAAGATTCGAATCACCAAAAAAGATTTTGCAAATATTAAAAAGAATGAATGCTCGATTAATCCGTAAATTCTTTTTTTTTTTTAAATTTTTCACCGAAAGAATCTACATAGATGTCTTTCTATCTATCATTAATATTTCCAAAATTAATATACAATTTTTTCTTGAATCAACAAAAAAAATTCTTGATAAAACCCTTTACAATAATAAAAAAAATCCAAATAGAATTCACTTTATTTCGACTATAAAAAAGTCAATTTATAATATTAGTAATAAAAATTCACAGAATTTTTGTGACTTATTTCCCTTGTCTCAAGCATATGTATTTTACAAATTATCACAAACCCCAGTTCTTAACTTGTATAAGTTAAGATCCACTCTTCAATATCGTGGAACATCTTTTTTTATTAAAACTTCAATAAAAGATTCTTTTGTAACACAAAAAAGAATTAATTCTGAATTAAGATATAAGAAACTTCGTAATTCTGGAATAAATCAATGGAAAACCTGGTTAAGAGGTCATTATCACTATAATTTCTCTCAGATTAGATGCTCTAGATTAATAGCACAAAAATGGAGAAATAGAATCAATCAATGTGGTACAATTCAAAATAAAGATTTAAACAAAGAAAATTCATATGAAAAAGACCACTTAATTCATTCCAAAAAACAAAAGGATTACAAAGTATATTCATTATCAAATCAAAAAGAGAATTTTCAAAAATACTATAGATATAACCTTTTATCTTATAGATCTATTAATTATGAAAATAAGAGGGATCCATACATATATGGATCCGCATTACAAGTAAATAAGAATCAAGAAGGTTCTTATAATTACAACACACATAAAGGCAAATTTTTTAATATACTAGGAGATATCCCTATCAATAATTATCTAGAAAAACGTGATATTATGTATATGGAAAAAAATCCAGATAGAAAATATTTGGATTGGAAAATAATCACTTTTTGTCTTAGAAAGACAATCAATATTGAGACCTGGATCAAGATCGATACCAACAATAATAAAAATACTAAGACCGGGACTAAGAATTATCAAAAAATTGATAAAATAGATAAAAAAGATATTTTTTATCTTATGATTTATCAAGATCAAGAAATCAATTCACCCAATCAAAAAAAAATATTTTTTGATTGGATGGGAATGAATGAAGAAATACTAAGTCGTCCTATAGCAAATCTGGAAATTTGGCTCTTCCCAGAGTTTGTACTACTTTATAATGAATATAAAATTAAACCGTGGTTTAT